TTTACTACCCGTAGCTTCGATACATTTCGAAATCGAGAGATGTCTACCGGGGGGGGTTCTATCAGACAACAATTAGCAAATCTAGATTTACGAATGATTATAGATTATTCATTGGTAGAATGGAAAGAATTGGAGGAAGAGGAACCCACAGGGAATGAATGGGAAGATAGAAAAGTTGGAAGAAGAAAAGATTTTTTGCTTAGACGCATGGAATTGGCTAAGCATTTTATTCGAACAAATATAGAACCAAAATGGATGGTTTTGTGTCTATTACCAGTTCTTCCTCCTGAGTTGAGACCAATCTATCATATAGATGAGGATAAACTAGTGACCTCGGATATTAATGAAATCTATAGAAGAATTATCTATCGGAATAATACTCTTACAGATCTATTAACAACAAGTATAGCTACGCCAGAAGAATTAATAATATCTCAGGAAAAATTGCTACAAGAAGCCGTGGATGCACTTCTTGATAATGGAATCTGCGGACAGCCAATGAGGGATGATCATAATAGAATTTACAAGTCGCTTTCAGATGTAATTGAAGGCAAAGAAGGAAGAGTTCGCGAGACTCTGCTTGGTAAACGGGTCGATTATTCAGGGCGGTCAGTGATTGTCGTAGGCCCTTCACTTTCATTACATCGATGTGGATTACCTCGCGAAATTGCAATAGAACTTTTCCAGGCATTTGTAATTCGTGACCTAATTAGAAAACATCTTGCTTCGAACATAGGAGTTGCTAAGAGTCAAATTCGGAAAAAAAAACCTATTGTATGGGAAATACTTCAGGAAATTCTGGATGACCATCCTGTATTACTGAATAGAGCGCCTACTCTGCATAGATTAGGCATACAGGCATTCCTCCCCATTTTAGTGGAAGGGCGTGCTATTTGTTTACATCCATTAGTTTGTAAGGGCTTCAATGCGGACTTTGACGGGGATCAAATGGCTGTTCATGTGCCTTTATCTTTAGAGGCTCAAGCAGAGGCACGTTTACTTATGTTTTCTCATATGAATCTTTTGTCTCCAACTATTGGAGATCCCATTTCTGCACCAACTCAAGATATGCTTAGTGGACTCTATGTCTTAACGAGTGGAAATCGTCGGGGTATTTGTGTAAATAGGTATAATCCATGTAATAGTAGAAACTATCAAAATGAAGATAATAACTATAAGTATACAAAAAAAAAAGAACCCTTTTTTTGTAATGCCTATGATGCAATTGGAGCTTATCGGCAAAAACGAATCAATTTAGGTAGTCCTTTGTGGTTGCGATGGCGACTAGATCAACGTGTTATTGCTGCAAGAGAAGTTCCTATCGAAATTCACTATGAATCTTTGGGGACCTATTATGAGATTTATGGACACTATCTAATAGTAAGAAGTATAAAAAAAGAAATTCTTTATATATATATTCGAACCACTCTTGGTCATATTTCTCTTTATCGAGAAATAGAAGAAGCCATACAGGGGTTTTGGCAGGGCTGTTGTAATTCTATGCTGCCAGGGGGAATTCGAATCTCGCCGGGTTAACTAGGACTAGAATTGCGGAATTTCTACGTGAATCAAGATCTAGAAAAGGAAGTTTTCCAATCACTGACTCAAACCCATTGTCAAATTCTACTCAGCACAACGCAATATGGAGGTACTGATGGCAGAACGGCCCACTCAGGTCTTTCACAATAAAGTGATAGACGGAACTGCCATGAAACGACTTATTAGTCGATTTATTGATCACTATGGAATAGGATATACATCACATATCCTGGATCAAGTAAAGACTCTGGGTTTCCGACAAGCTACCGCCGCATCCATTTCATTAGGAATTGATGATCTTTTAACAATACCTTCTAAAAGATGGCTAGTTCAAGACGCTGAACAACAAAGTTTTATTTTGGAAAAACACCATCATTCTGGGAATGTACACGCGGTAGAAAAATTACGTCAATCGATCGAGATATGGTATGCCACAAGTGAATATTTGCGACAAGAAATGAATCCTAATTTTCGGATGACCGATCCTTTTAATCCAGTCCATATAATGTCTTTTTCGGGAGCCAGAGGAAATGCATCTCAGGTACATCAATTAGTAGGTATGAGAGGATTAATGTCGGATCCCCAAGGGCAAATGATTGATTTGCCCATTCAAAGCAATTTACGCGAAGGACTCTCTTTAACAGAATATATTATTTCTTGCTATGGAGCCCGTAAAGGGGTTGTGGATACCGCTATACGAACATCAGATGCAGGATATCTCACGCGCAGACTTGTTGAAGTAGTGCAACACATTGTTGTACGTCGAACAGATTGTGGCACCGTTCGAGGTATTTCTGTAAGTCCTCGAAATGGAATGATGGCGGACAGGATTTTTATCCAAACATTAATTGGCCGTGTATTAGCAGATGATATATATATAGGTTCGCGATGCATTGCTACTAGAAATCAAGATATTGGGGTTGGACTTGTCAATAGATTCATAACTTTTAGAGCACAACCAATCTCTATTCGAACCCCCTTTACTTGTAGGAGTACATCTTGGATTTGTCAATTATGTTATGGCCGAAGTCCGGCTCATGACGACCTGGTCGAATTGGGAGAAGCTGTAGGTATTATTGCAGGTCAATCTATTGGAGAACCGGGCACTCAATTAACATTAAGAACTTTTCATACTGGCGGAGTATTCACAGGGGGTACTGCAGAACATGTGCGAGCCCCTTCTAATGGAAAAATCAAATTCAATGAGGATTTGGTTCATCCGACACGTACACGTCATGGACATCCTGCTTTTCTATGTTCTAGAGACTTGTATGTAACTATTGAGAGTGAAGATATTATACACAATGTGTGTATTCCGCCCAAAAGTTTTCTTTTAGTTCAAAACGATCAATATGTAGAATCAGAACAAGTCATTGCTGAGATTCGCACGAGAACATCCACTTTGAATTTGAAAGAGAAGGTTCGAAAACATATTTATTCTGACTTAGAGGGCGAAATGCACTGGAATACTGATGTGTACCATGCCCCTGAATTTACATATGGTAATATTCATCTCTTACCAAAAACAAGTCATTTATGGATATTATTAGGGGAGCCCTGGAGAGCTAGTCTAGGCCCCTGTTCGATCCACAAGGATCAAGATCAAATGAACGCTTATTTTCTTTCTGTTAAGCGAAGATACATTTCTAACCCCTCAGTAACTAATAATCAAGCGAGACACAAATTTTTTAGTTCGTATTTTTCTGGTAAAAATAAAAAAGGAGATAGGATTCCTTATTATTCAGAACTGAATCGAATGACATGTACTGGTCGTTGTAATCTCAGATATCCGGGCATTCTCGAGGGAAATTCTGATTTATTGGCAAAGAGGAGAAGAAATAGAGTCATCATCCCACTCGACTCGATTCAAGAAGGCGAGAACCAACTAATACCTTCTTCAGGTATAGCAATTGAAATCCCCAGAAATGGTATTCTCCGTAGAAATAGTATTCTTGCTTATTTCGATGATCCTCGATATATAAGAAAGAGCTCGGGACTTACTAAATATGAGACTAGAGAACTGAATTCAATCGTCAACGAAGAGGATTTGATTGAGTATCGAGGAGTCAAGGTATTTTGGCCAAAATACCAAAAGGAAGTAAATCCATTTTTTTTTATTCCCGCGGAAGTCCACATTTTGGCCGAATCTTCTTCCATAATGGTACGGCACAATAGTATTATTGGGGTAGATACACAAATCACTTTAAATAGAAGAAGTCGAGTAGGCGGATTGGTCCGCGTGAAGAAAAAAGCAGAAAAAATTAAACTGATAATATTTTCTGGAGATATCCATTTTCCTGGAAAGACAAATAAGGCATTCCGATTGATACCACCAGGAGGGGGAAAACAAAATTCCAAAGAATACAAAAAATTGAAAAATTGGCTCTATATCCAACGAATGAAACTTTCCAGGTATGAAAAAAAGTATTTTGTTTTGGTTCAACCTGTAGTCCCATATAAAAAAACGGATGGTATAAATTTAGGAAGACTTTTCCCGGCGGATCTCTTGCAGGAAAGTGATAATCTACAACTTCGGGTTGTCAATTATATCCTTTATTACGACCCAATTCTGGAAATTTGGGACAAAAGTATTCAATTAGTTCGGACTTGTTTAATGTTGAATTGGGACCAAGACAAAAAGATCGAAAAGGCCTGTGCTTCTTTTGTTGAAATAAGGACAAATGGTTTGATTAGAGATTTTCTAAGAATCGACTTAGCGAAGTCACCTATTTCATATACCCGAAAAAGGAACGATCTGCCGGGTTCAGGATTGATTTCTGAGAATGGATCAGATCGCGCTAATGTTAATCCGTTTTCTTCCATTTATTCCTATAAAAAAGCAAGGATTCAAGAATCCCTTAATCCAAATCAAGGAACTATTCATACATTGTTGAATCGAAATAAGGAATCTCAATCTTTGATCATTTTGTCATCATCCAATTGTTCTCGAATAGGCCCATTCAACGATGTAAAATCTCCCCATGTGATAAAAGAATCAATCAAAAAGGACCCCCTAATTCCAATTAGGAATTCTTTAGGCCCCTTAGGAACAGGCTTTCCAATTTATCATTTCGATTTATTTTCCTATTTAATAACCCATAATCAGATCTTGGTAACTAACTATTTGCAACTGGACAATTTAAAAAATATTTTTCAAATACTTCAATATTATTTACTGGATGAAAATGGTCAAATTTATAATCCCTATTCATGTAGTAACATCATTTTAAATCCATTCAATTTGAATTGGTATTTTCTCCATTACAATTATTGTGAAGAGACATATACAATCGTTAATCTTGGGCAGTTTCTTTGTCAAAATGTATGTATAGCAAAAAAAGGACCGCATTTAAAATCAGGTCAAGTTCTAATTATTCAAGTTGACTCTGTGGTAATACGATCAGCTAAGCCTTATTTGGCCACTCCAGGAGCAACTGTTCATGGACATTATGGGGAAATCC